TCTCCGGGGAGTCAGATGATTGTCTGGACTGGTTCTTTTGAGGGAGGCCTATAAATTGCACGGGTCCAAGCTTGATTGATTGATTCTTTTAAAACTAGCTCCTGTAACCAATCTCACCATTAGCATTTTCACCATTATAATGGAAACTCAATTCTGTGGATTAAAGCCCTTCTTTAAAGAAGTCCTCTAACTAGATCAGCTAAGTAGGTAGCTTCGCTCAATTGATTCTATAACTCACCATAGCAAGGTAAGCTGCTCTGTCTGAGTCGTTACTAACAACCGAGAAGCCAGTCTCTCAGCTGATAGCTCATCGGGTCATGCAGCTCCTGATCTGGTCATAGAAAGAAGGAAGTCCGAACTCAAAGCCAGTGTCTGAGCCAGCTGTCCTTAGTAGACTGGAAGCCAGATAAGGAAGTCTGGTCTAGCTCTCGAAAGTGGAAGGCAGAAAAAGGATAGCTGAAAGTGGGGAAAGTAGGGCTACTCACATTGATTTACAACCAAAAATCCTATCTTGAAAATGACATCTTCGTGAAATAGAGAAAGCCGCCCCGTCTCCAACTGAGGTCTTCTCGCCCGCTGCCAGGAAGATTCGATCCCAACGACCGCCTCGCAAGACCTCTGTACTTTTTTATTGCCTTTCCTTATTTAAATTTAAGGAAATCCACTTCTTTACTAGAGAGAACTCGATTTGAAGCTTTCATTCCTCTTCGGGTGGTTTGGTTTATCTTTATTTAGCTATTGAGCAAAAAGAGTTCGCTACCTTTCTGCGTAAATCTTGTTTTCGGGGGAAAGGCTGGGTTCGTAAGCTGCAAGAAAGGAGAGAGAGGCAGGCTATCTATTTTTGGAAGTCAGTGCTTGTATTTGGTCGTCCAGTTCTTCCTATGGACTAAGGGGAGGAAAGGGGCATTCTTCACTCCTTCGCGACGCCTCTATGTACTACATAAGGGGCGGACTAAGGGCCCATTGGTTCTACCTTCTTTTCTTTGTCGGCGACAAGGGATCTCTCAACCCCCGCTAAGCATCCATAGCTAAATGGTTAAACATTTGAAGTTCTTTCCTTGGTCTTCATTCAGTGAAAGGAGTGAAGCTTTCCGCAGCTGGAAAGCGGAGACCCACGAAGGCGAGATGATCCCAAAGCGAGAATGAAGCTAGAGCCATTACTTGACCAAGAACGTGAGAGGATTTCACACACCTTCCCCGGACCGGGTGGATACACTTTTTGACCCTTCCCAGGATTGAACTACGGGATCGATCTCTTATTTACCAAGATATGAAAGCCACGAGCCGCTTTCTTTCGATGTGCTGTCATGATCACATTCTCAGTTTCGTACGAGATTCCCAGTTTAGCTTACGGGGTCAAAGTCTTCTTTGGACTTTGACAATTCTCTTTCTTTTTCATCAATCGGGGCGAGAGGGAGCTGCTTCGAGGAGGCGACACCCACTAGTTTTGTCCGGATCAAACTCTCCCCAAAGCAGGTAGGTGAGAAGGGCTCGGCTCCATGCAGGTCTTTCACCAACGGCTGGCACTGAATTAGCGCGATGCGAAAGAGTCCGGGCTTAGTCGGCGGGGATAAGATTCTATTCTCGGAGTCAGAACTACTCCTATGCAAGGCTGTCGTCTCATGCTACTAGGGCGGCTCCCTTCTCTTTAATCAATTAGGGGTGGTAGGCGCCTGTAAAGAAGATCGCTTCTATTACTACACAAGTCGATAAGTCCGAACTCTAACAACTTCAAGGACTAGGAAGGCCCCTTTTTACTCATCCGGATTTCCCTTTCATATAGGTGCTCCAGAAAGAAGATTGGATTCGACAAGAGTCTCAGCGAGAATAGGCAGCTTTAGCATCAAGCACATCATCATACCGACAGTCATCCGAACGAGAGTCTCCCATTTGAATTCCCTGAGCAAGCTCTCCTCTTCCACGTTGCTGGAAAGGGCTTAGCCGCCTTTGGACCCTTGGACCATTTACCCGGCCTCTCTATCCAGCTTTTTTCCTTCAACGACTCTAAGAAATAATGGTCTCGAACATAGGGGGAATGAAGATGAAAGCTCCGGTCCTTGAATGAACGACTTAGCCCCTTGCACACTAAGGTGCCTTAGCCTATCCATACACAGCCACACCCAAAGGGGAGCGCCTGCCCAACTATCCGATCTTGTTTTCCCTTTCCGGGTAGATCTTCTCATTGACAACAATAGGTATCGGCCATAACCAAAGAAATTCTTTTTCAAAGGAGGTAATTCGTTCGCTCCAAACACGACTTGCTTGTAATTTATCCTTCAATCCCAAAAAAGCAAGAATGAATGACCAAACCCGACCCAATTTCCTTATTTTCTTATTCCCGCCAGGCGCTGTTAAGCCCTTCACCTCCTTCTGATGATCATTCCACTTCTTCGCCGCGGGAACATCTCTCTACTTAAAAGAGGGAACGAAGGCCCCGACCAATCATCGTGAAGAGAACCAATAAGAGCCAAAGGAGGTGATGAAAAGACCTTCTCTCTGGCCCCTTTTCTTGCAGCTTTCGGACTTGGCCGATCATGAATAAGATCATCCTCGCTCGGTCACGGCGGGTAGATAAATAAAGGAAAAAGCCTTCTCTGGAGCATGCTCATGACAAGATCCCGAACTCCTACTTTGAAGGTTGGCAGCTGCAAGACCCAAGTCAATGTCTTAAGCCGGGCCTTCGACGGCGGCATGGAAGAAAGAAAGTAGTTTTGTTATAAAGTCGAGATTTTGAAACTATAGAAGACCATCTTCGCGAGAAAGGTCTCGATCCCTTCCCACCTTAGATCGAGCTGGCATGGCAGCCGGGGCTTCTTCCCCGGAAATCATTCCCATCCAGCCGGACTTTGAAAGTCGATCTAGCGGTGCCTTTCCCTATCGCCTTCTTTTTGATAGTCGTAAGCTAGAGCCCCTATGGTATGGTGGCATCAAAAGCTAACCATTAGGTTCGTATTGCCAATTTGAGTACTTTTTCCACTAAGCGAGAAGGGCCCCTTCATCGTCAATCGGACGAGCGCAAATCACTCCTTTTCTCAAGTGGGAAAGACGCTTTGATAGTAATGGCTGGATCTACTACGCAAGTAGCATACTCGGATCAAGCAGCATCTCTTTTGGTTCAAAGCGAGTCCAGGAATATCTGAGAGGTTGGGCGGACGGAGTGCTTCACATGGAAACGTGACCTGCTCGGTCGAGGCTCAAAACTGAGCGTTGTAGTCCACGGACTTTGACTCCGGGGAAGCTCATTCTGTTATGGAATGCGTTAAGGGCTCTTAAGGAGGAGAGATAGGGGCTAAACCCACCATCCCTAGCTGGAAAGTCTCATTGAGTTCCCAGCTAGGCCTACGCTACGATCGTTAGAACTCCCTTCAAAAAGTAGAAAGCCGGTCGTCTGCTAAAGCCTTAGAAGCTGAGGGAGAGGCATCTTAGACTTTTTCAGGGGTTCTTAGTTCCGGTGCTGCCAATCCCCTAGAATATGATATTGGAGGAAGGAAGAAGCGAGACTTAAAGGTGAGGAATTTCATCTAAGGCAGGGCAGGCAGTTTGGGGTTGAAGAATGGGATTTAGCCTTTTCTTTACTTGAATCCCACTTGGCTTGGTGAAAGAATCTCATTCCTGGCTTGAGCTTGAGGATTTCATCTAAACTAAAAAAGCGATGGATCAACAGACTCTCCTTGCTGAACACTTTGAGTTCGAATTGGAATGGAGATAATGAGTTCTACTCTTTCACTGGCTGCTATCTTACTAAGCAGTGGTCGTCTCTTTGCTACCCTACCCTCTACCCTCTCGTCACTTCTTTCCTTTCGAGGAGACGAAGGGGATGACACTGGGGATCGTTCTTACTTAAAGAAATTCCCATGACTTGCTCTAACTCCAAAATCTATTTTTCCATCTTTCCATATAAGAAGAAAATGAAAAAAAAAAAGGAATTGACTTCTCCCAGATTCCTATCGTTCAAGGAATATCTTGGGAGCCAACCAAACCAGGAAGGTAGTGCCTAATGTAAGGATCCCTAAGGATGCCTAAGTCTCATTCGAACCCGATTAAGTCAGCTTTCTTAGCTCAATCCCTTATAGTGTTCATACCAGAGCATGGAAAGGAAAGCAATTCGCCAAGCTATGAAAGAAGAGTTTCATTGATGGCCTTCTTGGGAATAGGCATGAAGCCAATCTCTCCTTTCTTCGGTGAATAATCAGTGAATAACCCTTCTTTGTCCAGTCATTTCATCCTGGTAGGGAAATCCAGGACATACATACAAGGCTTGAATGAGATAAAACGGATGACTAGCGATGTCTCATATGTCAGTAGCAGTGAACATGACGGCAAGGCCAGCACCAGATCCGCCATGATGGCTCCCTTTAAGTCCTCAAAGGCCTCTTGACGTTCTCTCGTCCAATGCCATGGTTGGTTCTTCTTAAGGAGATTCGTCAAAGTAAAGGTGCAGGCCAACTCGGAATAGAAAGAGCCTTTTACTTTAGTAGGCCGAGGTCAAATGTCGGGATTGAGATTGGATTTAGGAATGGAAAGACCGAATGGACAAAAAGAGGGCTTTTCTAAAAGGATTGGAACTAGACTTTTTAGATCTAGTGATGAAAAAGCTCAAAGAAAATGGCCCCTCCTATGTCAGAAGGATCTTTAAATAAATAACTTATGGTATTCGCGGAAACGCGACCGGATGTAGTCATTTTAGTTTTGCTTTTCTTGTGCATGACGAACCGGGTGAACAAAGTCACGATTAGAATAAATGGTAGTTCGCTGGGATTGTATTCATTTCCCAGAGGTGCTGGTTCGACTCCAGCTCGTGACAAGGCCTTTTTGGTCATCTATTCATGAATAGCTCTTCTCTCTTGCTCTTCTATCGGTCCTACTACGGTTCCACTAAGTTCTTCCATTTCCGAAGTCTTTCTAGCCCAAGGCTCTTAAAGCCCACATGCCTATAGCAATTCGATACTATCTATACCCGAAGTTAAAAAAGAAAGCGCTATTTATGGCAAACCGCGGATCGGTAGACGGAAGAGAAGCTTGAAGTGCTGCTGAAGAAGAGAGTCAGGCGTTGAAAAAGCCTGACTCTCTTCTTCTTCATTCTCAACAGGAATGCATCAACAAAACTTCCCTTCCATATAGATCGTCGTGGCATGAACTCAGAATTTCTTCGCTTCGATTCCGCGTTTGAGCATCTCCCTAGCCTACCTACTTTCGAAGCTATCCTTTTGTCTCTCTATCCTTGCTAACGAGAACCTGTGAGACGGCTAGTATACAAGAGTATTCACCACTAATATCTCAGGCACGGTTGTGCGAGATGCGTGAATCGCAATGCTAGTCGTAAGAGATCATTTCTAGTTTAGCAAGGAGAAGGAAGCAACCGGAGAGAGCTTCGTTTAAGGACAGGAACGAGCGTAGACAGAGGAGAGAGTTAGAGTGACTCGTTAAAGACAAGAGAAGAAGCAGTCAACGGTTACCAGTTCCGTTAGCCGATTAGCAAGCGGTACTCGAGGAACAGGCTTAGTCAGAGATTCAAAGAGCTGGCTCTCAATCTTAATAGGGAAGAAAGTATCCTAAGAGACCAATCTAGAATGAAGTGGTTGCGGTGACAGAAACTCAGCCTACTTCCATGCTTCAATCAAAGAAGGGTACCCCAAACAAGTTAACTTCAAGCTCCAGCCCCAAGATGGTTCTTTTATTACTGATAGGAAGGATATAGGGGAAGTGTAGCTTATTACTCTAACATCTTTACTTCAGTAGCTTGTGACAACCAGAGTGCCCTTCGAAATTGTATCCCTTGCCTCATCACTGAATAAGACAACATCACGTTATGTGCTATTCCTACTGAATCTGAGATTCATAGTGCTGTCTTTGGCCTTGATCCTGACTCAGCCCCTGGTCCAGATCACTGGTCATTTTTTCAGTCTTGTTGGTCTATTATCCAGGATGATGTCATTGCTGCCATTCAGGATTTATTCAGGGGTGCCCCCCTCCCTACTGCTTACACTGCAACTACTTTGGTGCTTATTCCTAAAGTTTCATCCCCTAATTCCTTCTCTGATATGAGGCCTATTAGCTTGACTCCTTTTTCTTAAAAAAGGATTTCCAAGATTCTTAATGACAGGCTCAGTGTGGTTCTTCCTTCTATTATATCTTTGGAGCAGGCAGGCTTTGTGCAAGGCAGATCTATTCATGAGAGCATTTGCCAATCAATAGGAGTTTTCTTTATGAGTCCAAATGAGCTCGTGAAAATAGTAACTCGTCTTTCCGCCCTGGTCCTAGTAAATAAGTAAGACTTTTTAAGTCCAATGGAAATAGAATAGGTGCCAGTATCCATAGGCTTGTAGGTATGAGTTCGGATGTAGGCTGTTCTCTAGCCATAGAGAACAGTCGTCTCAGGAATCGTTTAGAGTGTTAGCAGATTTCCTTAGCGAAAAAAAGGGGAAGTCACTTGTCTCTTCGATTGACTTTCATTCAATATCCCATTCCCGCTGCATCGGCTGGTCAAAGATCACCCCAAAATTGATTCGCTGCGGTTGGCATGGCAGTGTGAGGTGCTCGTCGATCTCTCCGAACCGTTATACCCCAAGCCACGGCGAAACAGCCCAAGCGCAAGCAAGCTTGGCCGCCCAGCGTCCTCAAATCATTCAATGTCATCAGCTGAGAATGTAGATCAGTCATCAATAAGTAAGGCCCAGAGAGCACACTTACATTCATTGCCATGTTCGATCTGAGTACAATCGAATTGCTAAGTTACAGCTACTCCTAGTGCGAAGAAAAATAAAGAAAAAAAAGGGACAACAGTGTGTTGTGGTCGCGTACCCTTTGCACAGTGTTCTCTTCTGACTTTTAGACCTCCACTCCCTCTGCCACCATTCAATAGGCTTGACTTTATAGCTTCTTCTTGCTTGAGCTGGTAAGCCAAGCCTTCACTTACTTATTCGTAGACTTTTCTGGAATCTCCATCTCCTCGTCGCACTTGTCAATCCGCCTTTCAAGAATATCTTGAATAATAGATCCCTCCATAAAGAAAACGGATGGAACAACCACATCACCCTAATCATGAGGAAATGCGCTATGCTATAATATCGCCCAAAGAGCTTCGGCCTTAGCTTTTGCAAAGCTTCTTTTCCCTTTCCTTTTTGCACAACCTCTTCTGTTATAGAGTCCAATCGCGAGAGTCTAAACTTTGTTGCACTGGTCCGAGTTCGCCTGCCTTCTACTTAGTAGGTATGATGGGTGAACCGAACCGAGCCCCTATTAGATTAGACGGAGCTTCGTTGGCTGGAATAAAAGCACAATAAGTTGCTTTACAAAAGGAGTCCTTAGTCTGTGTCAAAACCGTTATAGTACTACTACACCGAAGTCTCGTACTCGAACTGGCAAGAACGGCCCAGCTTGCTGGCTGACTATTACCTGCTTACTTACTGGCTGACTTGGCAGCTGCCTTGAAAGCCTATTCCGATGGCGAGCAGTTACGATGGCTCCTTCCTAAATAAGTTATCTAAAAGTCAGTCTTTCTTTTTGTTTTCAACGATCTAGTGCTTGGTCCTTCACCTTTATGAGTAGGACTGACTCCCTTACATAGGTCTTATGTTCAGTACTTCGTATCAGGTTCTATCTATGGGACCTTAACGAGAATTTTTTGGTTCTTTCTGAAAAAACCTAAGAGGTCCGTGACTGACCCTGTGTTCAGCACATGAGTTAGCGTTACCGCGTATTTAGTGGAAGCAGATAGTTAGGGACTGACCTGGTACCACTTTGAGTTACTGCCCCGAAGTACTAGACCAGCTCCTGTTGAAGAATAAGGCTTTTGAGCTGCCTGAGCATTGAATTTGGAACACAGGCCAAACGAAGTCGTACTTAGGACCCTAAGTACTGTCAAATCGGTACGTACAACATCCCCTTGAAAATTGCTGGACCTTCACGAACTTGCTGGAAACGGAGTACCGTGCCGGCAGGATCCCTATAAAGAAAGCCGCACAGAAAGAGAAGACTACTTGGAATTCGGTGGGAATCCACAAAGACAGCGTAGGAGATATCGCCCATTATACTGCAATATGGTGAGCATAGCCATGTCTGATGAAAGAGCCACCTGCTGACCTGGTGTTGACGAACAAGTTCCGGAAGCATGCGAACAAGACTTGGGATCGCGGCTCGTACCAGTAAAGCCACAGAAATCAAAGAAGGCGCACGAAGGAAGGCAGTAGCACTAGCTTGAGAATTTGTTCCGAGGAATGAAAAATAGCTGGACCTCTTATTGAAGGGGGCTCTAACATCATCAAATTCTGTTATTTAACCCCAGATTAATTATTAATGAGTAGCACAGAAGGCCACTCGCGCCACAGAAGTGGTATATAAGTGGTTATCCTTAGTGGTGGTACGACACTACTTATCATACCACAATGAAAATGACCCCATTTGAATTGAAGCCCTCTATCGCTATGCTCCAACACTTATACCTATGCCCCAGCCTGAAGGTTCCAATGTTGCCTCGGCAGAGAGTCATCTCAGGGAGCAGTCGACTGTCATACAGATTTCGAAGGACAGTCAAGGGCACAAGTTAGAATGAAGCAATATGAGGATCAACATAGAAGTGAGAGGGAATTTTCAGTTGGAGACTGGGTTTTCTTGCGATTCCAGCCCTATACTATAGGCTTTTCCATAGCTGCTAGACAAAAAGACCCAGCAAGCATCAGCTCTTCCTGAGAAGGATTCAATCCAGCCACAGGTTCCCCTGCGACTTCGTCTTCCGCTCATAAGTAAGCTCTTCTCCACGGCATATTTTGACTCTGATCTTCGCTTCCTTCATTCGGTTTCTGGTTCTTGGCTGAACCAGTAGGTTTCCAACCTTCAAAGCAGCTGCTTTTACGCTCAAATACAAATGAAATTCGTGCTCAGTTCAAGTCAGCAGGATCTATCTCTTATGCAAGGTTTATTGATGAAGGTTACCTATTATTGTAAATCTATATTTTTTATATAAAGTAAAAAAGGCGCTCTCGTGCAATCTAAACAAGACAAACTTACAGAATCAAAGAACCTAACAAATGTAGGCGGAATACACTCATGATCTGCTTCACAAATGGGGGATTGGGTCGAAATCTATTTGTGAGATTAGGGATCGGCATATATTATCATAAGCATAAACATAAGTGAGGAGACCTGATTCAAATTAAAAAAGAACCTCTAGGAAGGTACCCTCGGCCGCCTATGACGGAGGACTTTTTTCCTCTTCTCTGAAATCGTAATTTTTCTGATAGGAACAGGCTAAACAAAAAGAAAAGGGGCTGTTTTTCGTCGGAATAGGGGCCTGTTGACACAATCCCATTTCTTTCCGTTGGTCAACAACCAACAAAAGTTCTCGTTTAGTTCTTCACTACTCCTAAAGAAAGGACTCTCTTTCTGTCTGGAGTGGAGGTAATTCAAAGAAAAAAAAGAATGTCTAACAAAATCATGAAAATGATGCGAGTTGAATCTTCAGTCAAAAGGACTTTCTTTAGGGTCAAGCGTCTAGCTCAACGTGCGTTCATTCCATTTATCTTACTACTCACTCTTCTGATCTTTTTATATATTCTTTCTCTTTCTATAGGGGGACTCTCTTTTTTTATTAATGTGATAGCAAAAGTAGCTGGCTTCCTCGGGGTGAAGGCCCTATCCTTCCTTTTGCCGAAGATGGGCTGCTCCTCCACTCTGGCCTTCGTGATTGGCTGTGCTTTTCGAGCACTCGTCACTACGGAAGCAAGCCCCTCTATGGCGCATTGGATGCTTCCCGGACCTTCTCACCAGCCTCACGTGGCAGAAGAGGATTACCCGCGGGACCATCCTGTAGCGCACCGAAGCGCCCCTCCAGAAGGTATTGAAGTGAAGAAGCCGCTTATGGAGGATGAACAACGCTACGGCGAACTTGAGGATCGACTCAGTCGCCACTTCTTTTTGAATCCTGATCAAATAAAGACAATAGCCTATGATGATTTAGTGGAAAAACAGCTCCTCATAGAAAGAAAAATGGAGATGGCACTGC